AAGATGGATTGGTGTTTTATTTGACAAATCCTAGAATCCAGGTTTTTGTGTCGTAAAAAAAAAAAAGAATCGGAAAATTTTTGTTTTTATTGAACGTGTTCATTCATTTTGACTACTTTAAGCGCATTTCTCAGAGTAATTTTGACTCCAACTCCACCCTCCCGGAGTTCATTCTCCGGGGAACCCCATTTAAATTATTTCGGTGTATTCTTTCCAATCCACTTTTTCTCTGATTTCATTGGAAATCATATAAAGACAATTCCTATTTGATATAGCTATTTGGGCCAGTATTTTACGATTAAGAAGTAACTGCCTCTTAGATAGATCATGTATAAATTTACTATAACTATAGGATACTCCCTTTTCTCGAATTACTGCGTTTATCCGAGTGATCCACAAACGACGAAAATTTCTCTTTTGCTTATCCCTATCCCGATGAGCCGAAACCAAAGCTCTTATTTTCTGTTGAGTAATAGTTCGAGTAAGTCTTGAATGAGACCCTCGAAAACTTGATGCAAATAAACGAATTTTTGTTCTACGTTTCCGAGCTATATATCCGCGTTTAACTCTAGTCATTGAATAAATAAAATTTTGACAAATAACTAAATTGATTTTTTTCTTTCAGTTATTATTTTTCCCGTCCTGGCCTCGCCTATTAATAACTAATAACCAAACGGATTTTTCCAATGTATAAAATAAAAATTCCAATGGCTTTGGCTACTATAACCTTCCCGACCACGATTTTTTGGTATTTTACTGCGAAATATGAAAGAAATAATAAAATTTCTTTTGCTAGGTGTCAAAAATCTAGTCAAAAAAAAGAATATAGAAATTAAATGAATAAAGAAATAGTGGGTTTCCTCGTTTCTATGGTTACTTCTTAAACGGTGAGGTCTTCTCTATACACCGGAGCCTTTGGCTTCATTTAATATTTCATCAATGTTCTTGGTAACTTGTATAGTTCACACTCTTTGGCTCTACCCATGAATTATCCAGTAATAGGTCTTTCACAAAGAGACCCACCTATACAGTAACGGTATTTAATTATGAAAGTTAGCTGAGTAGCTGACCCTCGTAGTCCGTTCTTGACCGGGCGAGAACTGTTTTTTTTTAATTTCAATAAGATTTTTCCGCTTAATGGATAATCAGTTGCTACCAATGGAGAATTGTTTCTCATCTTAAATTCAGGTGATTGGATTTGCACCAATGGAAACCATAAACTTTATATACAATAGAAGGATAGATTTGCTTGTTTTTAGATAGTGAGTGGAGTCCCTTCTTCCATTCTATCCTATTCACTGGTACTGATCATTCATACTGGAAGCGATTTTCTTGCCTTTTTTGTGTCAGCTCATGATCATGATCTAAACGAGTCGCACATACACCCTAGTACATGTTCCTCGACGCTGAGGACATCCCCGAAGGGCGGGGGATTTCGTGACATTTCGAATGGGCTGTCTTGTATTTCTAATAAGTTGTTTAATAGTTGGCATGTTGAGTCATATACATAATGGGCTGGTTTAGATTGATCCTAACCGGATTTTTTTATTTAATATTTATATAGTCAACTCGTAGATAAAATATCAAATCACGGATTTGCACAAAATTCATTTTTTTTCATTCAACTGCTACAAGATCAACAATTCCATAAGCTTGGGCTTCTGTTGCTGACATAAAAACATCTCTTTCCATGTCTTCAGATACAACCCATAAAGGTTTGCCCGTCCTTTGTACATAAACCTTTGTGAGGGTTTCGCGTAGTTTCAGCAGTTCTTCCGCTTCCAGGATAAATTCTCCCGTTTGGGCTTCATAAAAAGAAGCAGCAGGTTGATGGATCATTACCCTGATAATAGTTCTATCTAGTGTGATGAAAGAAACAGAAAAGAAAGATAAAGAATAATAGGAAAAAGGATAGAATTGAACAACCGTACGGGCATTATCTTTTATGCATTGCATACGGCTCTATAATCAAATTGACCCCTATTTTCCTGTTCAATAAAGATAAAAATAGAATCTATCAACCCCAGATGGGTAAATGATCAAAATGCCACCCTTCTTTTTTTGGAGAAGTTCAAAAATACTATGATGGCTCCGCTGCTTTCTATTTAAAAATGGATTCTTTTTTTTGTCTTTGATTCAGCAATCCCAAAGTTTCTTTTTGAGCCAACCAAAAAAGAAAAATTTGGTTTTTTTCGCACTCTTTTTTTATAACTTAAATATTGTTAAGAGCCCATCGGTGTGAAAATAAACAAGTTTGTGACGCTGAATTGGACTTCCGATAGATAAGAGAAAGTCGGAAATATCTTTTATCTCATACTACTCTCTCGATACATAATCAAATTTTTTTGAAAAAAAATTGCATATCGAATTCGAAGTGCCATGCTATTATTACTTAATATTCATATGGCGAAGGCATAGTTTTCTTTTTTCTCTCAAATAAAAAAACTTCATTGGCGCCAAGCGTGAGGGAATGCTAGACGTTTGGTAATTTCTCCTCCAACCAGAATAAAAGATCCCATTGACGCGGCCAATCCCATACATATTGTATGTACTTCTGGTCGTACAAATTGCATAGTATCATAAATGGCTACTCCGGGTATTACCCATCCGCCAGGGGAGTTTATAAACAAATAAAGATCTTTGGTCTCATCCTCGATACTGAGATATACCATAAGACCAATAAGTTGATTCGAGATCTCGCTATCAACCTCTTGGCCTAAAAAAAGTAATCTTTCTCGATAAAGTCGGTTGAGTAGGGTAAAATTGTTTCCCTTAGGAACCGTACATGCACCTTTTGATGCATACGGTTCAAAAAAATTGCGAAGAAAAGAATCAATGTATAGATTCCAGTCCGCTTTCTTTTATTTTTTGAGTTTTTCTAACTTTTTAATGAAAGGGTTTGTTTTTTCTTCGATTTTTCAATAAAGATGAATTTTTATTTCTTCTTTGATAATATAAAAAAGGGGTAAATAAACTTATCGAATTAACTTCTCATTGATGTATTCTTTCATCGAAATTCAATCCAAATCACGATGATATTTTCTTGTTCCTGAATGGGCCTCTTTCATCTTTTTAGGTTTCTGTTCTACTCCGGGTAAAGATCCGCCCGATTTTGATTTGCACATATAGGACAAACCTTCCCATCACCATTTCTTGTTGTTATGACTTTACAAATAATCATTTATGATACACGCAGTAATCATAGATATATTACCAATTGGGTTTTTCTAAACGGAGTCTGGATACTTCATTTTTTTGTCCAGCCAAAGCCAACCATAAATTAGTCTACTTGATATAATTCTATGAATTCCCCCAAATAATGCATTTAATTTCAGTTCATGCTCCAATTTTTGGATGATTCCATTTCTCTTTCTTGGGCGAAACAGAGGATATCTCGGTCGGGGGAGAGAACGGGGAAATCCCATATGACCCAATATATCTGACAAGTCGCACTATACGTCAACCCAAGATGCATCTTCCTCTCCAGGACTTCGGAAAGGTACTTTTGGAACACCAATAGGCATGGATTGAAAGAAAAAAGAATTAAATACTATATTTCACTTTGATGTGGAAACGTAACAATATGGTTTTATTGTCTTTATTTATAATATTGACTTTATCATATTTATTTTATCCATAGATTAGAAAAATTTAGAAAGAAAGACAAAATAAATAAAGGAAAATTTTTTCGAATAGATCTTTCTAATGATAAATGAAGGATGGACACATTTACTCATAGAAAATGGTATCAATCCACCATTGCATATTGGTACTTATCGAGTATAGAATAAATCTGCTTCTCTTTGTTCTTACGAACAGAATTCTTCCATTATTACGAATAGAATATAGAATCCTAACCCTTGTTAGGAAATAATCTACTGAACAGGGGAAGTCTATAGGATACTCATAGTAGAACCTTTCCAATGCAATAAAGTTACGTAGTGTCTATTTTTCTTCGATAAAGGGGTATTTTCCATGGGTTTGCCTTGGTATCGTGTTCATACCGTTGTATTGAATGATCCCGGCCGGTTGCTTTCCGTTCATATAATGCATACAGCGCTGGTTGCTGGTTGGGCGGGCTCGATGGCTCTGTATGAATTAGCAGTTTTTGATCCTTCTGACCCTATTCTTGATCCAATGTGGAGACAAGGTATGTTCGTTATACCCTTCATGACTCGTTTAGGAATAACCAATTCATGGGGGGGTTGGAGTATCACAGGAGGAACTGTAACGAATCCGGGGATTTGGAGTTACGAAGGTGTAGCTGGGGCGCATATTGTGTTTTCTGGCTTATGCTTTTTGGCAGCTATCTGGCATTGGGTCTATTGGGATCTAGAAATATTTTCTGATGAACGTACAGGAAAACCCTCTTTGGATTTGCCCAAGATCTTTGGCATTCATTTATTTCTCTCCGGGGTGGCCTGCTTTGGTTTTGGTGCATTTCATGTAACAGGTTTGTACGGTCCTGGAATATGGGTGTCCGATCCTTATGGACTAACGGGAAGAGTACAGCCTGTAAATCCGTCGTGGGGCGTGGAAGGTTTTGATCCTTTTGTTCCGGGAGGAATAGCTTCTCATCATATTGCAGCAGGTACACTGGGCATATTAGCGGGTCTATTCCATCTTAGCGTTCGACCGCCACAACGTCTATACAAAGGATTACGTATGGGAAATATTGAAACCGTACTCTCCAGTAGTATCGCGGCTGTCTTTTTTGCCGCTTTTGTTGTTGCTGGAACTATGTGGTATGGTTCAGCAACTACTCCCATCGAATTGTTTGGTCCCACTCGTTATCAATGGGATCAGGGTTATTTCCAGCAAGAGATATATCGAAGAGTTAGCGCCGGGCTAGCCGAAAATAAAAGTTTATCAGAAGTCTGGTCTAAAATTCCTGAAAAATTAGCTTTTTATGATTATATCGGCAATAATCCGGCAAAAGGAGGATTATTCAGGGCGGGCTCAATGGATAACGGAGATGGAATAGCGGTAGGATGGTTAGG